CCCTTCTTTGAGAAATTTTATAAAAGAAAGATTATCCTTGTCTCTGTTTATGTCTCGGATTGGAACAAATCACTCTAATTCGTCCGCGCCTACGGATCAGTCGACATTTTTCACAAATTTTACGAACGGAAGCTCTTATTTTCATATTTCTCACTCCTTACCTCAATTTGGAATCTATTCTTTGGAAGAAAATAAGTCTCTTGTATTTCATTTTTTAGCTTCGAGTTGTATCTCTCGCCAAAGGAATGTTTTCAAAAATCATCTAATCGCTCGAATCTTTGTTGCGGAGTCTATAAATTATACGTCCTCTAGTTGAATCATACCGACTTATTTTTATTTTGACTCTATCTCCCGGCAGTATCCGTATCAAACTGCGTCGGATCCTCCCTGAAATATAACCTAGAATTAGATCTTCATTATCTAAATGGACCCGGGACGTTGGGAAGTGATTCAGTAATTAAACCTTCATGAATCCATTTTTGTTCTTTCATCCAGGTAACCCCTTGAAATATCATCAACGAATGGAGGAAGAGTTATATAACTTACTTTTCCTCTCTATTTCACAAATTGGAAGTTAGAGATCAAATTAGGATACCGGAGGAAGATTACCATATATAGCACAAAATTTCTCCTCCCATTTTTTCTAGTCTAGCTTCTCGATCTGTCATTATGCCTCGAGAAGTGGAAAGAATTACAATTCCCATTCCACCTAAAATCTTAGGAATTTTTTGATAGTTGGAATAGATTCGTAGACCAGGTCGACTGATACGTTTTAAAATAGTTCTATATATTCCTTTCCTAGTCCTTCTATGGCGCAAGGTTGAAACCAAGAAATCTTTGTTACTTTCCTGATGTTTCCGAACGTTTTCAATAAAACCTTCTCGTAGGAGTATTTTAACAATGTTTTCGGTGATATTAGTGGATGCTATTCGAACCGTTCCATTTTTACTCATGTCAGCATTTCTTATAGAAGTTATTATATCAGCAATAGCGTCTCTGCCCATGACGAATTCTAATTATTGGTGCTTCTTAATTTTGATATAATCAACATGTTTTTTTATTTTGAATTATTCAATTTCAATTATTAATTATTAAAAGTATATGCGTGAAACACAATCCACTAATTTAATCCATTTCAGATATCCTACTATAACTATATCATAGTTTCATCTACTAGTATTTATAATACTTCAGGAGCTAATGAAACTATTTTAGTAAAATTCAACTGTCTCAATTCCCGAGCAATCGCGCCAAAAACTCGAGTTCCTTTTGGATTTCCTTCTTGATCAATGACAACCGCAGCATTGTCATCATATCGTATTATCATACCGTTGTCACGTTTGAGTTCTTTACATGTACGTACAATTACAGCTCTAATTACTTCTGATCTTTCTAGAGGCATATTGGGCACTGCTTCTTTGATTACAGCAACAATAACGTCACCAATATGAGCATATCGATGATTACCGGCTCCTATGATTCGAATACACATCAATTCTCGAGCTCCGCTGTTATCTGCTACATTCAAAAGGGTCTGAGGTTGAATCATATCATTTTTATTTGAATCTGTTATTTCAATGCAAAGAATGAGGAAAAAAAGAAATAGTGTTTGTCTAGAAATAAATAAACCCGCGGTTGTTTTTTCATCCTCAATACCCCTTTTGTTTATCTTTAGTTCTATATCCCTATCCTGAAATAATAAATTGAGTTCGTATAGGCATTTTGCACGCAGCTATCTCAATAGCTGCTCTGGCTACAGTTTCTGATACTCCACCCATTTCATAAAGTATTCGGCCTGGTTTAACAACGGATACCCAATATTCGGGAGATCCTTTCCCCGAACCCATACGTGTTTCCGTGGGTCTTATTGTAACAGGTTTGTCTGGAAATATACGTACCCATATTTTTCCACCACGACGCGCATATCGTGTCATTGCTCTTCGCCCTGCTTCTATTTGTCTAGCTGTGATCCAAGCGGGTTCAAGTGCCTGAAGAGCGTATCTGCCGAAACAAATATGATTGCCCCGACAAGATATTCCCTTCATTCTTCCTCTATGGTGCTTACGAAATCTAGTTCTTTTAGGGTTATAGTTGATGGTTTTTTCTTAATCCCACCTCTACTACAGAACCGGACATGAGAGTTTCCTCTCATCCAGCTCCTCGCGAATGAAAAGATTCGATACGGATACACATCCATTTAATAATTAGTACACTAAACTAAGTAATGGGATTTATTGATATTTCATTTATTACATAGGAAGCTCCATATATGGCTAGATGTGTATATTTATAGATAAAGATAATGCTTATTTTTTATAACGAATCCCTATTTTTTTTTATTTTACTCTTATCGAGTCAAGACAATATTGTATTGTAATACAATAAATAAATAAAATAAATAAGGGTTTCGCGGGCGGATATTGACTCTTTCCTGCTTCATTCGTAGGATCAATCCATGACCTCTCAGAGTAAATCAATTTGTTCTTGGTTCGTTCCGCCATCCCGCCCGATGAATCATTAGGATTCATTTTTATTTTCTATTTTATTTATATTTTCATAGTTGAATCTTATATAGTCACAGGTTTCGTCGTTCCTATAGCTTCTCTATTAATGGTTAGGCCTGAACTCTGCAACGGAGCTCCCAACAAAATTTGTTCCCGAGTCAATCTCCTCAGTTTCTATTAACCTAGGGCTCTTTATTATTTATATTATACTTTATTATTTGTATTATTATATATATTAATATATCAATATTAATGCTTTATCACACTGCCTTTTATGAGGTGATTCATAGACCATACATATTGGAATCATCTATCATTGATATTTTTGTTCTCTCTTTCTATCACCTTTCCATTTATCCGCATCCCTTTATTTTTTTTTTTTCTTCAAAATCCATAATCAGATTTGTTTTTTATGAAAATTTCAGTTGTTACAACTATATGATTGATTCAGTCATTCAGTCATATAGTGACTGTTTCTTGGGATCTCGACAATACGAAGCAATAAGTTGGTTATTAGTTTTTCGTTTATTTTATTATTTTATTTTATATAGTTATTAAGTTTATAGTGGAGGTCAGTCTTTTTTTTTTTGAAGCCCAGCTTTAAACTCTAAAGAAAAAACTAACGAGTCACACACTAAGCATAGCAATTATATCAAAAGTAAGATTAATCTATTTTTTATTCAACCTTATAGAATTAGAATTGTTTATTTTTGTTTGATTTAACGGAAAAAGGAAAAAAAACAGAAATAGTTTCTAATTTTTTGTTCTATCACTGGACAGAATGTCAAGATAAAAAAAGGTCTATTATTCCTCGTTCACAAATATCCAAATTTTTAGGCCTAATACTCCATGGATAGTTCGAATTGTATAGGAACAATGATCAATTTTAGCACGAATTGTTTGTAGAGGAACCCTACCTTCTCTGATCCATTCGACACGTGCAATTTCTTTTCCGTCGATACGCCCTGCAATTTGTATTTGAATTCCCTTTGTATCTGTTTGTTCAGTTAATTCAATAGCTCTTTTCATTGCCTTTCGAAACGAAACTCTATTTCTTAATTGTGAAGCCATATATTCTGCAAGAATATTAGGGTGTCCATAAGGTCTTTCAATTCTTGTGATAGCAATATTGAGTCTTCGGTTCACAGAATGAAACTCTTTTTGTACATTCATCTGTAATTCTTCGATCCCTCGCGTTCGGCCCTCTATTAATAAATTTGGAAACCCAATATAGATTATGACCTGGATCAAATCGATTCTTTTTTGAATTTCTATTCGTGCAATTCCAATTCCTTCGAAACCTGGGGATATTCTCTTATTTTTTTGTACATAGTTCTTGATACAATTCCGTATTTTCTCATCTTCTTGTAGACCTACAGAAAAATTTTTTGGTTGTGCGAACCAAAAGGAATGATGATTTTGGGTTGTACCGAGTCTGAAACCAAGTGGATTTATTTTTTGTCCCATATTTTTTTATTATATTATCTTTTCATCCATTTTTTTTCTAAAGATTCATCTAAATTTTAGATTTATCTTTTAATACAATTGTTATATGACAAGTGGGTCTTTTTATCGGATAACTACGTCCTCTAGCCCTGGGTCTTAACTTTTTCACAAAGGGACCCCCATTGACTTCGGCTTTACTAATGAATGAATCAGCTTCGTTCAAATCCATATTATGATTAGCATTTGCTGCTGCAGAATAAACCAATTTTAAAATGGGATAAGATGCTCGATAAGGCATGAGTTCCAGTATCATAAGTGTTTCCTCATAAGAACGCCCGCGAATCTGATCAATTACTCTTCGCGCTTTGAAAACAGACATAGATATATGTTTAGCTAAAACTTTTACTTCTCTACCCGAATTTGAGTTCTTTATCATAAGGTTTCTCCCCCGCCAATGAATGATCTTTTTTTCCAAATTAATTAACGACGAGATTTATTATCGTTTCTCGCATGTCTCGCGAAAGTCAGAGTAGGCGCGAATTCTCCCAATTTGTGACCTACCATACGATCTGTTATATAAATAGGTAAATGTTCTTTTCCATTATGAACAGCGATTGTATGGCCAATCATTTTGGGTATAATGGTAGATGCCCGAGACCAAGTTACTATTATTTCTTTCTCCTCCCTCATGTTGAGTTTTTCAATTTTTCTCGATAAATGATTAGCTACAAAAGGATTTTTTTTTAGTGAACGTGTCACAGCCGATTACTCCTTTTTTTTACATTTTAAAGATTGGCATTCTATGTCCAATAGAATATCTCGATCTAAGTATGAAGGTAAGAATAAATACAATAATGATGAATGGAAAAAAGAGAAAATCCTTTAGCTGGATAAGGGGCGGATGTAGCCAAGTGGATCAAGGCAGTGGATTGTGAATCCACCATGCGCGGGTTCAATTCCCGTCGTTCGCCCATCACATTATTTCAAATTCCAAAAATTCGATTTTCAATATTCCTATTTACGGCGACGAAGAATAAAACTATCACTATA